AAGGTTTATTTAGAGTATACCGAATCAGTATAGCTATCCTTCCTCTGACACAGCAACGTAGTCTCGGTCAGTACCGAAATGCTACAGAGAATTCTCTTCTTCCCCCCTTTTTCCTTCTTTCTATATGCATAACTATATGTTAAGAAATAGAAAATTCCTTATAATTTCTTATAAGATTTCCGTTATTGATTTCGTAATAAATAGAAATTAAAGATCTTGAGAAAATAAAGTGCGAATCAATGGGTTCTAATAATTCATGAAAGATAGTATTCTATTCAAACAATTCAATTCTATGCGGAATTTAGAAACCGGTTAAATTTTTTTGTTCAAATCCTTTCATTTCACATAATTGAATTGATTGGTCATACAATACACAATACAATAAATAATAAAAACATTATGATAGTATTTGATGAAAGAAACAGAACATAGTTGGAACAATCAATAAATATTCGCGATGCAACCATTGTTGCATTTGATTCAAAGCAAGGCTCTTTCTTGACCGAAAGGATAAGGATAGAACTCCATGATAGGGAAAGACAGACTAAAAAGATAATAGAAGTTGCTCGTCTTCGAATCGAGTTATACCCGAAATAAAATAAAAATTAAAGTAAGGGTTTTATTTTTCGATAAATTCTAGGACACTTTTTTTATTCTTATTCAAGATATTACGGAGAAATTAACCAGACTCTTACTATACTGAATCCAACGAGTTAAAATAACTAAAAGGTAGTATCGGTCGGTTCGATTCAAAATGGATTAGATCTTATTGAAAAATGAAATGATCAAAATGGAAATTATTTTCAAATCCAATTCATTCTTTTATTCCAAAATCACTGAAATAGAATTTCGTTTTTTAATGAAGTGACACGATACACTATTTTTTTTTTTTTTTTTTTACCTATGTCACTCTATCTTTTTTGAGTGCCGTCTATAATGTAATGACTGATGAATCAAGAACTTTAATTGGAACTAAACTGATTTAGGTAAATGTTTTATCAACATATGTAGCAAAAGAACATAGTTAATTTAACTCTTTCATGCCTACTATAACTAGTTATTTTGGTTTTCTACTGGCCGCTTCAACTATAGCCCCCGTTCTATTGATTGGTTTGAACAAGATACGACTTATTTGAAATTAATTGAATGCGCAATTCATAACCATAAAAAAAATTTCTTAAATTCCGGGTAGTTTATAGTCCCTTCCCGCGGTCGCGGGAATTGCCAATTCTGGGTCATTGAGATTCGCGGATAATTCAGATTAATATTTAGGGATAGATCTTACCCTCTTTTTTATTTTCTCAAACAAATCAAAATGATTGAAGTTTTTCTATTTGGAATCGTTTTAGGTCTAATTCCTATTACTTTAGCAGGATTATTTGTAACTGCATATTTACAATACAGACGCGGCGATCAATTGGACCTATGATTCAATAACCATTTTTTGATTGACCTCCTCCTCCTTGCAGGAGGTCAAATTAAAGTTGCAATTGAACTTTATTAAGTTTTTTTATTGATTGTATGTGATTCGACATAACATAAATAGAATCGCGCTCTGTAGGATTTGAACCTACGACATCGGGTTTTGGAGACCCACGTTCTACCGAACTGAACTAAGAGCGCTTTCTTATGATAGGAGATACGACTGTAAGGAAAAGGAATTTTTTGTACCCATAAAATAGCTTGTATACATATAGTATGTAAAAATGATAAATTATGTCCAATTTTCATCGATCTCAATTAATCCCTCATTATTTCCCATGGGAGAAATAATAGGTAGGGATGACAGGATTTGAACCTGTGACATTTTGTACCCAAAACAAACGCGCTACCAAGCTGCGCTACATCCCTTTTTAAATTTATTTTTTACAATGTCATTGTAAAAAATATATGTCTTGTTTTGCACATTATTATTTTATTTTCCATCTATATACAATTTTATTGCCATTTCTTCTTTTTTTTTTATGTTTCATAATAATAAATATAAATATTATATACATCTGAAACCTAATGTATAAAATAAAAAACAAAAAGAAGGCCCTTTCTTCCTGAACATTTTCGATTAATATTCATTCTTTTTGTTTTTTAGAAAAAATAAAATCTCATCTACAGATTCATTGGACATATCCATTTTCGTTAGGAATTATGCGTAAAAATAAATACAAACGATCTTGAACTACAGTATCTGACTATATAATATATGTATATGTCTTACAATAAACAATAAAAAAGGAGTATTTTTAATAATGCAATATCTAAAAACATATCTCTCCACGGCACCCGTGCTAACTACTCTATGGTTTGGATCTTTAGCGGGTCTGTTGATAGAGATTAATCGTTTATTCCCAGATGCCTTGTCATTCCCCTTTTTTTAATTCTAATCTAGTTATTGATATGATATGCGAAAAAAAAAAAAAGAAGAGATATAATTATATGCGACGTACGTGACGAAAATAGATTTCGTCACCCCCTTTTTTCAGTTATTTTCTTTAGTTTAGGAAGGAAAGATCAATTTCAAAATGTATTGAACCTCAACAAAAATCCAGCGTATCCAAGATCGAATTTTGGAGAACAGAACTGGAAATGTGGGTCCAGTCTAGGTAAAATTATAGCATAAAAATAAGATAAGATATTTAAACAAAATAAGGGGATTAGCATAGGAATAATTGATAGTTCGAAAAAAATTTGTATTACTTAATTATTATATTTCTCTATTAATATTAATTACAACGAAATTTTTAGAAATTTAATTTCTAGTTAGTAACTTATATTCATTTTTTTCGGATCGAAAATGGAAAAGTTAGTTAAGTCGATCCAAAATCCAAAGGGGGTTCATGGCCAAGGGTAAGGATGTCAGAATCGGAGTTATTTTGGAATGTACTAATTGTGTCCGAAATGGTGTCTATAAAGAATCGTCGGGTATTTCTAGATATATTACTCAAAAGAATCGACACAATACACCCAGTCGATTAGAGTTGAGAAAATTTTGTCGATATTGTCACAAGCATAGGATTCACGGGGAAATAAAGAAATAGATCGAACGGAACGCACGTTCGACCTTTCCATTCCAATTCCAAGTAGTGGAAAGAGGAAAAATTTCACAGATAGAATACAAATAAAACCAACCCCATTTTGTCCGGATCCGAAATGAATAAATAAAAAAAGGAATAAACCATGGATAAATCCAAGCAACCCTTTCGTAAGTCCAAGCTCTCTTTTCGTCGGCGTTTGCCCCCAATTGGATCGGGGGATCGAATTGATTATAGAAACATGAGTTTAATTAGTCGATTTATTAGTGAACAAGGAAAAATATTATCTAGACGGGTGAATAGATTAACCTTGAAACAACAACGATTAATTACTATTGCTATAAAACAAGCTCGTATTTTATCTTTGTTACCTTTTCTTAATAATGAGAAACAATTTGAGAGAGCCGAGTCGATCCCTAGAACTAAAGGCCCTAGAATCAGAAATAAATAGGCATATTCCTGGATTGGGCCAAAACTCCAATCGGAACTCAAGCTCGGATTGATTTTTTTTTCGAAAAAGCCTAGAATCCAGAGTTTATTGTTGTGTTAGAAGAAATAAAAAATGGGGAAATAAAATTTTTTTTTTTTTATTATTAAAACATGTTCGTTCATTCCTACTACTTATCTTAATTTCTTAATTCGATCTTAATTTATTTTTATTCCGTCTTTCCCGGAGTTAATTCTCCGGGGAATTTTGTTTCAATCATTCCTTTATATTACTTTATTTGCTATTTGACGATCTTATTGGAAATCAGGTAAAGACAATTCTTATTTGATATAGCTATTTGTGCAAGTATTTTACGATTAATAAGCAATTGCTTCTTGTATAGATTGTGGATTAATCGACTATAACTATGGAATACCTTATTCTCCCGAGTTACTGCATTTATACGAGTAATCCACAAACAACGAAAATTTCTCTTTTGCCTGCCTCTATCTCGATAAGAAGAAACCAAAGCTCTTATTTTTTGTTGAATAGTCGTTCGAGTAAGTCTTGAATGAGCCCCTCTAAAGGTTGATGCAAATAAACGAATTTTTGTTCGACGCCTACGAGCTGTATATCCTCGTCTAACTCTGGTCATTGAATCCAATTAAACCTTAATGAATAACTAATTGATTTATCTTCTTTCAGTCATTCTTTTCCCCTCTCTCAGTCGATTAATAACAAAACGGATTATCCCAATATAAAAAAAAAATTCCAATGGCTTTTGCTACTATGACCTTCCCAACCACTATTTTTTATTCTTTCCAGGAATTTTGTTCACCTGGAAACAAGAAATTCTACCGATACGAAATAAATAAAAAAAGCGGGTTTCATCGTTTCTATGGTTACTTCCTAAACGGTGAGGTCCTCTCTATGCACCGGAGCCTCTTCTCTCGTTTAATCAAACGGTATTGTTAACTTGTATAGTTCACACTCTTTGGCTCTACCCATCAATTATACAGTAATAGGCCTTTCACAATAGGAACTATCCATACAGTGACGGTATTTAATTATGAAAGTTAGCTAGGTAGCTGACCCTGTTAGTCCGTTCTTTCAAGAATAGGAGCATAACCCTTTTGCTTTTTAGAATGCTATTTCCTCCGCTTAATGGATAACCATTTGCTACCAATGGGGGGTTTATTCTCATCTCAAATTGAGGTGATTGGATTTGCACCAATGGAAACCATAAATTCCATATGCAATACACAACAATATGGTATATGATAGATCTTCATTTCTAGATAGTAAATGGCCTTCTATCTATCCTCTTCATTGGTACTAATCATTGATATTGATACTCGAAAATTGTCTCATTTGTTCTCGAGTTCATGATCTGAACGAGTCGCACATACACCCTAGTACATGTTCCTCGACGCTGAGGACATCCTCGAAGAGCGGGAGATTTCGTGACATTTCTTATTGGCTGTCTTGTGTTTTTTCTAATAAGTTGTTTAATAGTTGGCATGTTGTATATATCAAATTGTAGAATGGGTTGGTTTATATCAATCTTAACCTGATTTAAGATTGATGATTATCAATTATTTCTATTCAATATCAAATCAAATCGTTCAAAATTCCAATTCTAGGTTGAAATGGCATTGTTGATTTACACGAAATCCTCCGTATTTTCAACTGCTACAAGATCAACAATGCCATAAGCTTGGGCTTCTGTTGCTGACATAAAAACATCCCTTTCCATGTCTTCAGATACAACCCACAAGGGGTTGCCCGTTCTTTGTACATAAACCTTTGTGAGGGTTTCGCGAAGTTTCAGTAGTTCTTCTGCTTCCAGGATGAATTCGCCTGCTTGTGCCTCATAAAAAGAACTAGCAGGTTGGTGAATCATAACCCTGATGATATTGATATAACATCATTAATGGTTCTTCTATCTCGCATGATTGGGCGGACTAAAGTAAAGTAAAGTAAAGGAAAGGGATAAAAAAAAAAAATAGAATTTGAACAACCGTACAGGCATATTTTGTGCATTGCATACGGCTCTGCAATGGAATTTACCCCCCCTATCCCCCCTCCATCGAAGAAAGAAATATAATCTATACGATCTAGATCAGTGAATAATCCACTTACCATCCTTCTTTTTGTAAGAGTAAAAAAAATACTATGATGGTTCTGTTGCTTTATATATTTATTTAGTCCGTGATTTAGCAATCCCAAAGTTTCTTTCTTATAGGATGAAATAGGGATTTTTTTTTTACTTTTTCTTTCATAAATATAAGAAATAAGGTTTCTGTTCTGGTGTGGAAGAAAAAGGGTTTGTGACGTTGAAATGTACTCCCGACACATAAGATAAAATCGGAAATAACCTTTGTTTCATACTACTATCTCGATAAAAAATCTCATGTTATGAAAAAAACAATAATGGTTTGTTCATATCGAACTCAAAGTGCCATGCTATTATTACTTATTATTCATATTCGATTAGTCATATTCAATATGGCGAAGGCATAGTTTTTTTCCAAATAAAAACCCATTGGCGCCAAGCGTGAGGGAATGCTAGACGTTTGGTAATTTCTCCACCAACCAGAATGAAAGATCCCATTGAAGCCGCTAATCCCATGCATATTGTATGTACATCGGGTGGCACAAATTGCATAGTATCATAAATGCCTATTCCTGGTATTACCCATCCACCGGGAGAGTTTATAAACAAATAAAGATCCCTAGTATTATCTTCTATACTGAGATATACCATGAGACCAACCAGTTGATTCGATATCTCGCTATCAACTTCTTGTCCTAAAAAAAGTAATCTTTCTCGATAAAGTCGGTTGATTAGGACAAAATTGTATCCTTTAGTAACCGTACGTGCACCTTTGGATGCATACGGTTCAAAAAAAAAAAGAATCAATGTGACGATTCCGGCCTTATTTCTTTTTTTGTAACAGGTTTTTGTTTTTCTAATGAAGGGCTTTTCTATAAAAAAAATGAGGCCCCTCTTACTAAAAAAAAAATTACTGAACTTATTGAACTAACCCCCATTGATGTATTGTTTCATCGTGATTTTAATCACGATGTAATTTTCTTGTTCCTGGGTGGGACCTTTCAATTCTTTTAGGTTCATGTTCTACTCCGGGTAAAGATCCGTCATAATTCTATTTGCGCATATAGGACAAATGATCTCAGTACCACTTCTTTTTGATATGACTTCTTTTTTTTAGTTTCGTGCTTTTCTACCAATTATTCGATGTATTCATAATACTATTATTCCGTCGATTGGCAGTTAGTTTGAGATCATTCCTGTAGTAAACATAAGTTTATGATACAAGCAGCAATCGTACATATATTACCCATTTGGTATTTTCTGAGCGGAGCCTGGATACTTTTTTATCAGTCCAAGTCAACCATAAATTCTTCTCTAATTGAAAAATATTGATCCCCAATATAAATTGATCTAATTGCACTTCACGCTCCGAATGATTGATGGTTCAATCAATATTTATTGGGTGAAACAGAGGATATCTCGATCGGGGGAGAAAACGGGTAAATCCCATATGACCAAATATGTCTGACAAGTCGCACTATACGTCAACCCAAACCGCATCTTCCTCTCCGGGACTCCGAAAAGGTACTTTTGGAACACCAATGGGCATTAAATTAAAGAAAAATTTAAGTACTATACTTCACTTTAATATAGAAACGTAACAACAGGTTTATTGTCTTCATAATTTTTTTTCCTTTTATTCTTTTTTATACATAGATTTTAAGGTTCTATAGAAGAAGACAGAATGAATAAAGAACAAATTTGATCGAATGGGTCGATCATGTGAATGATAAACAAGTATCTATGCATTCGTTTCCAAAAATGGGATCAATCCCCATTGCGTATTGGTACTTATCGGGTATAGAATAAATCTGTTTCTCTTTGTTCTTACGAACAGAAATGTTCTATTATTTTCAATGGAACGGAATAAATATTAACTCTTTCTCATATAGAATCTACTGAAAAGATTATACTCTTTTCCAATGCGATAAAGTTACATAGTGTCTATTTATGGGGTATTTCCATGGGTTTGCCTTGGTATCGTGTTCATACTGTTGTATTGAATGATCCCGGTCGATTGCTTGCTGTCCATATAATGCATACAGCTCTAGTTTCTGGCTGGGCCGGTTCTATGGCTCTATATGAATTAGCGGTTTTTGATCCCTCTGACCCCGTTCTCGATCCAATGTGGAGACAAGGTATGTTCGTTATACCCTTCATGACTCGTTTAGGAATAACAAATTCATGGGGTGGTTGGACTATTTCAGGAGGAACTATAACGAATCCGGGTATTTGGAGCTATGAAGGTGTGGCGGGGGCACATATTCTGTTTTCTGGCTTGTGCTTCTTGGCAGCTATCTGGCATTGGGTGTATTGGGATCTAGAAATATTTTCTGATGAACGTACGGGAAAACCTTCTTTGGATTTGCCCAAGATCTTTGGAATTCATTTATTTCTCTCAGGGTTGGCTTGCTTCGGTTTTGGCGCATTTCATGTAACAGGCTTGTATGGCCCTGGAATATGGGTGTCCGATCCTTATGGGCTAACCGGAAAAGTACAATCTGTAAATCCAACGTGGGGTGCGGAGGGTTTTGATCCTTTTGTTCCGGGAGGAATAGCCTCTCATCATATTGCAGCGGGTACATTGGGTATATTAGCGGGCCTATTCCATCTTAGTGTCCGTCCGCCCCAACGTCTATACAAAGGATTACGTATGGGCAATATTGAAACAGTACTTTCCAGTAGTATTGCTGCTGTTTTTTTTGCAGCTTTCATAGTTGCTGGAACTATGTGGTATGGCTCAGCAACTACCCCCATCGAATTATTTGGTCCCACTCGTTATCAGTGGGATCAGGGATACTTTCAGCAAGAAATATATCGAAGAGTTGGGGCTGGACTAGCCGGAAATCTTAGTTTATCGGAAGCTTGGTCTAAAATTCCCGAAAAATTAGCTTTTTATGATTACATTGGTAATAATCCGGCAAAGGGGGGATTATTCAGAGCAGGCTCAATGGACAACGGGGATGGAATAGCTGTTGGATGGTTAGGGCACCCTATCTTTAGAGATAAAGAAGGTCGCGAGCTTTTTGTACGTCGTATGCCTACTTTTTTCGAAACATTCCCGGTAGTTTTGGTAGATGGAGACGGGATTGTGAGAGCTGATGTTCCTTTTAGAAGGGCGGAATCAAAGTATAGTGTCGAACAGGTAGGTGTAACTGTTGAGTTCTATGGTGGAGAACTCAATGGAGTCAGTTATAGCGATCCCGCTACTGTGAAAAAATATGCTAGACGTGCCCAATTAGGCGAAATTTTTGAATTAGACCGGGCTACTTTGAAATCCGATGGTGTTTTTCGTAGCAGTCCGAGGGGTTGGTTCACTTTTGGGCACGCTACGTTTGCTTTGCTCTTCTTTTTCGGACACATTTGGCATGGCGCTAGAACCTTGTTCAGAGATGTTTTTGCTGGTATTGATCCAGATTTGGATGCTCAAGTGGAATTTGGGGCATTCCAAAAACTTGGAGATCCAACTACAAGGAGACAAGTAGTCTAATACAAGACTACTCCAATATCTTGAGACTCTATTTTTTTTTACATAGTTATCAGAAAAATATTGGCTTTAATCACGATCTTTTCGTTGATTTTTTTTATATGGTAAATGATCCCAAATAAATAGGTGCGGAAGCTATACTTGTAAACCACGATCGAATCTATGGAAGCATTGGTTTATACATTCCTTTTAGTCTCGACTTTAGGGATCATTTTTTTCGCTATCTTTTTTCGAGAACCGCCTAAGGTTCCGACTAAAAAATGAAATGATTTTTCATTATATCAATTGAAGTAATGAGCCTCCCAATATGGGAGGCTCATTACTTCAACTAGTCTCCATGTTCTTCGAATGGATCTCTTAATTGTTGAGAGGGTTGCCCAAAAGCGGTATATAAAGCGTACCCAGTAAAGCTTACAAGTAAACCAGATATGAAGATGGCGACTAGAGTTGCTGTTTCCATTTCGAGATAATTTTAAGATCACAATTGATCTACGATAAGATCGTTTATTTACAACTACAACGAAATGGTATACAAAGTCAACAGATCTTAAGCAAAAATGAAATAGGATTTAGGGTATGGCTACACAAACCGTTGAGGGTAGTTCTAGATCTGCTCCAAGACGAACTAATGCAGGGAGTTTGTTGAAACCATTGAATTCGGAATATGGTAAAGTAGCTCCGGGCTGGGGGACTACACCACTTATGGGGGTCACAATGGCTCTATTTGCAATATTCCTATCTATTATTTTGGAAATTTATAATTCTTCAGTTTTACTGGATGGAATTTTCATGAATTAGGTTCGTAGGAACTAGAACCTATAAAGTTCTAAAAAAAAAAAAAAAATGACTTAAGACTCGGGTTTTTAGACCATTCCGGTAGTTCGATCGTGGAATTTATTTCTTTCGGTATTTCCGGAATATGAGTGTGTGACTTGTTAGAA